TTTTTTGTGCAACCTAGTGTATTTATCTCAGTTAATATCTCAGTTAGAAGTTCCTAGATGGTGCTACGTCTTGCATGGACGACAGGGAACATATTAATTATTTAATCGATTCTGAACTTAATTATTACTCTATTCGAAATTACATAGGCAGTTATGTGTCATTACTAATTCCTAATGCAATATTAATATTCTAGTATCTATCTTTTTAGTCATTCAAAAGTGAGTTTTAATAGCAGAGCCGAAAAAAGAAATATAGTTTCTCTACTCTATCTGCGTATCGTTTATACCCACAAAATACCAGAGGAAATAGAAAAAGATCTTCGAAAGGAAAGGATATAATGAAATTCTTTGATTGTTTTTTCAAAAAAAAAGTATTCATTTTATTTGACTGATGGGGCCAACAAACAATTAATTATAAAAAAATCAAAAGAAAGAGTGCTCTTATTCGAAACGTCTCGTAATCTTCAACCAATTTTGCGCTTCAATATAATTACCAGGCGTAAGCGCTATAGCTTGTTTCCAATACTCAGCGGCTTGATCGAACCAAGCCTCCGCAATTTCAGAATCGCCCTGCCGAATGGCCTGTTCTCCTCGGTCGGAATAGGTGGGTCAATTCCTTTCCTTAGAACCGTACTTGAGAGTTTCCTACCTCATACGGCTCAGCATTCAATCCTTGCGGTATCAAATTTTTTTTTAATAATTGAATGAGATTTCTGCTAGATCTATTCCATTTTTTCTCGGGGTAACCAAAAGAGGTTAATTCCATAAGTTTCAAACTAAAATATTGATTACTAATCATTTTTTTAGTTTTCTCTTTTCTCCCACTTTCAAAAGAATAAAGCATAAGCATTTCCACTCGTACTAGAATTTTCTGAAAGTTAACTATCTCGGTTTCATCGAGAAATGAATATAGAATTTTTGAAAAAGACTTTTTTTTTTCTTTTTCATAATAAAGAAAAAAAAAGACTTACTATCTTTGGGATCTGATACTACACCGCTGCTCAATCCCTTAGTGGATCAGCTTTATTACATAAGTTGATTCCTAACTTTTATCTTATATTATATCAGAATTTTATATCATAATATAAGTAAGTAAGCAGTTCTTATTGTATCGGCCCCAAACCTCACGAATTAATCTTTACGGTGCTTTCTCTATCAATTGGATCTATTATCCATAGATAAAGTATCTAGGCATATCTATTTCTTCATACTTCGACTTCTATGAAGAAGTTCCTTTCTTTGCTACAGCTGATAAAAATCGTTTTTTTTTGAACGATGTATATGTAGAAAGCCCTTTTTCGAGTCATTTGTTCTAGTAGTTATAGCGGATTCACTCTTTTATCTTTCCTTTTTTCTTTCTATAGTGGAGATAGTCGCACGTAATGACAGATCACAGCCATATTATTAAAAGCTTGGGGTAAGAACGGGTTTCGTTCTAGTGCCCGAAAATAATATTCCAAGGCTTTGGTATGTTCTCCGTTACTTGTGTGGATAAGGCCTATGTTATAGAGTATATAGCTTCGATCATAGGGATCAATTTCTAGTCGCATAGCTTCATAATAATTCTGTAAAGCTTCGGCATAATTTCCTTCGGATTGAGCCGACATCCGTTACGGTCGTCGTTCGATTAAACGAATCTCCGTTCCAGAACCGTACGCGAGATTCCCACCTCATACGGCTCCTCCCTTATGTGCATAATGAGAATAATAGATGGAATCAAAACAAAAAAAGATTGAAATATTCTCCTTATTGACTGAATGGGGCTAGTGTTTTTACAAGAAATCTCTAGCCAACCTTCCTGCAAAAGATCTTTGCTTAACATCAATTGTGTTCATACTAGATAAAAAAAAGGTAACTTCAACAATTTCTTTGTTCCTCACGCCCCTTAATTTCCAGGAATTCCTCACTTCAACAGTCTTCGATGGTTATACGGGTATCAAAAATACGAACGAGATGGATGTTTGTTGGCCCAACCATTCTTCTTAGTTCCGATCTCGATAAGGAAATGGGATAATTTATAACAAAGTTTTTGTGTTGTTGATTCCTAAGCGTAGTGCTTGTTCCCCTATGCCGCCTATTGGTATTAATTGGAGGGGGGTTGCCCTGCAATACATAACCCATGGATAGTTGTAACCTTTCGCTCAATACTCGAATCGACAATTGAAGCATCGGAGGCTGCGTTAATCGGAGATACACGACAGAAGGAATTTTTTTTTTACAAACTTCACCTTCAAAAAGCGTAGATTTATTTCAAAAATTTTCGTTTATTTTATATCCCGATATCCCGAATCAAGTGTCTTTGTCTTTTTTCGAAGACTTAAGGCGGTAAATCTAAATAAAATAGATAAGAAAAAATAATAATAATCAAATCGCACCATCTCGGTAATAGGTAAATGCCTCTTTTTCGCCTGAAGTTGTCGGAATTAGTCGTAATAAGATATTGGCTACAATTGAAAAGGTCTTATCAATAAAATTTCCATTTATCCGTGATCTAGGCATA